TTATCCTTATTTATAATAATTCCAATTTATTGAACAAACGTTTAACTTTATAACTACTATAAAATAACTACTATAAAAAACTATAACTCAGTATAAAAATACTCTATTATCTCGTTAGTTACTTTTTTATTACAAACAAATATTAATAATATCTCTATTCTTCCTTCAAATATGAATAGTACAATTGGAAACTGGAGTTTTATGAAAAAACCAGAGCCCCTTATCGGATTTGAACCGATGACTTACGCCTTACCATGGCGTTACTCTACCGCTGAGTTAAAAGGGCTTTTTTGATGAATTCCTGAATAGGTCACTATGTAGATAAAATGCCTATATGTCCATATATTATATACATAAGTTATATATATATATAAGATATAAGTCCATGCAGGAGACTTAATAGTGACTCATTCTTGAATAACAAAATGGATTTACTTAGCAAGTCTAGGGTAAAATGCAATGGATTGTTTCAAGACCGAACCTCATTGTTTTTCTTTTATTGAATGAAGCGATTCCCACCAAAATAAAGTTCACTTACATGTACACCTACCAATTCGACATAAATTTCAAGATATTTCATCGAATCATATGATGAAGAGATTCTATTTGTCTTGTTCCCTGAACTAAATGAAACTTTTTTTTTTCAAAATTTATGGATCCCATTACTATGTACTAAATTTAGTATAATTTAGTATTTAGTAATTTCCTTTTTTTAGTATGAGATAAGGGATCTCATCTTAATAATGAATGGAAGAATGAAAGTGAAAGAAATAGAATTTAACCCTCTTTTTTGGACCAATGACTCCCTGATAAAATCTTATCCTTTGTGTTATTTCTACTTTTTTGATTTTCTTTTTTTTTATATTAGACTAAATAATATAGATTTCTATACTAGATTTATTTATATATAGAGTGGAGAATGGCGATTAGAATGAATGATTCATGAATGACAAATCGTAAAATTCTCTACACCTAGAAAAGGCAGAAAGATCCAATTAGACCATTCCATTATATTGACAATTTCAAAAAACTGTTCATACTATGATCATAGTATGATGGCGTTGGGCAAGTAGGCCCCCATCGTCTAGTGGTTCAGGACATCTCTCTTTCAAGGAGGCAGCGGGGATTCGACTTCCCCTGGGGGTAGGGTACTACGAAAGGAAGTTAATCATGGATTATCAATAAGTCTAAAAGTGATTCTTCCTGGGTCGATGCCCGAGCGGTTAATGGGGACGGACTGTAAATTCGTTGGCAATATGTCTACGCTGGTTCAAATCCAGCTCGGCCCAATAATTCGCCCAATTCGCCAATCCAATCTATCACGAGAGGGTATAACCCCCTATCTTTCATAAAGACTCAATGCGGAGATAAAAAGAATAAAAATCTCTGCAAGATCCCTATCCCTTTTTTCGCTGGGATTGTAGTTCAATTGGTCAGAGCACCGCCCTGTCAAGGCGGAAGCTGCGGGTTCGAGCCCCGCCAGTCCCGACGGATCCAATAAATACAGCAATCAATCCATCTCCCCCTTTCTATGAACTATGAAAGGGGGCCGGGGGCATAAGTTCATTCCCAAATTAAAGGGGGGTTAAGTTCTATTTCTTTACTTTTGGTAGGATAAAAACATACGTGCGTGGATTATTACAATTAGTAGTAGCATTATAGTAAGTATTCCAAGAAATACTGAGTCTGCCTTTTCGATTGTTCCCGATCCGTGGATAGAGTACTGTATGTTTTTTGGGGGAGGGCACACATACACAAAATGGAATTCACAATCAAAAATGAATTTAACTTTAACAAAATTCTTCTGATAGAATACTTTTCTAGATTAAATAATTCAATTTCTCTTTCTGACTCTGGTTTTGCGTAACCTCAATTACTAATTGAAAAATAGATTTCTCATTCAAATTGCACACTGGACTTTTGATATATATTCCCAGCACTAATAATCTACGGAGGGGGGAGTAAAATAAAAGGCAGATCAACCAAAGATCCAATTCCTCTTAGCAAGGGAATAAATAATTTGTTTCTGTTCTTTTTTTTGTTTGGATTTGTAACTGCGTGACTAATGAAAGTGGAAGGGCGATCTGATGATACTTGATCAGATTATTGTACACGAAAGGCGGAGGGTAGGTTATAGAAAAAAGAACGGAACCGAATAAAGGAATTATGGATTGGGTCAGGAATACTGGTTGGAATTCGGTTATGGATAAAAGAACTTCCTATGTTATACTATTCCATTTTCGACGACGAATTGATTTGATAGCTCAGATATTGTTATTCATGATATTGATCCGATTCAAAACCATCGAGAGGTAATTCATTCATTGAATTTACAGGCGAAAGATTTAATATCTCTATGGGATTAAATCCCGAGTTATTGCGAAATAAAAAAAGATTAGATTATGGAAGTAAATATTCTTGCATTTATTGCTACTGCACTATTCATTTTAGTTCCTACGGCCTTTCTACTTATAATTTACGTAAAAACAGTCAGTCAAAATAATTAATTTGAATTAAACTTGACTTATGAGTTCTTATCCAAAATTGACGAAATAAAATGAAAAGTATTCCAATTTGAATTTTAGTGTCTTAATAAATTGAAATGAAATAATGATCGGCAGTATTCTAATAGCTAGATCCTATGGTAGATAAATCTTTCTACCATAGGATCTAGCTATTAGAATTATTGTGGTGTATAAAGATAAAGTTGTATAATGTGTAAAGTTGTACTTTACAAAATATACAATAAAGATAGAGGCTAAATTTAATATATATTAATCTCTCCAATATTATTCTTCAGATATTTGTATGTGGATATCCATTCCATATATGGAATGGAATTGACATAGCACCCAATTCTATTTATTTGTTCTATCTATTTGTATTGTTGTATTGGTTTCGATCAATCTAAAATAATTGTTTTGCTCTTATGTCTTATCGTTCTAATTACTAGACTTTCTATGAATTTCAATCTGAACTCGGTATCTATTGAAAGAAAAGAATAAAATCAATGAGGGAAAAAGGATATGGGCCATATTTTAATAAAATCATTAGCAAACATTCCGAAGAAGTAATTGATTATCAACAGTAGTTCCACGGGCACTTCTCGGATTTCGAAAAGGAATAGCAAACTTCGCCAATTTTTATGGCCTGAACCATAATATAAAATGGAAGTCGATAAAGTATAAATCAAATTTTTAAAATTATAAAACAAGTGGTAAATATGCAATATGTGACTCGCCTGAGGGAGGTTCCTCTTATGTATAGTATCTCCTTAGACAACCACTATGTCTATACCGCTTTTCATAGAAAGTGCGTATACACTTAACAAAACGACTTCTTCTTTTTAAAGAGGGACTAAAAAATCTGGTCTTCTTCAGCACCCACCTATAAGTCTGGTAAGAGACTGTTGATTGAAATAGAACAGAATTTGGTTGGGAAAAATTTCCTATCATTGGGATCCCTTTCGAAATACAAAGATGGGAGTCGGTGAAATACCTGTTTGATTTAAAAAGTATGATTCATATAACTATGCATTACTCCATTCGAATCCAATGAAATTCGAAATGAAGATCTTTTGATTTTCATTTTAATTAAATAGTTCAAAACGTGTTACAGAACGATCTATAAAACAATTGATAGAGTTTGATTAATTAGTAATACTCTTAGAGTCCACTCCTTCCCCACACTACGAGTGAAAGGGAAAATGTAAAGACTACCATTAAAGCAGCCCAAGCGAGACTTACTATATCCATGTGAATTATGCCCCCTTATCTCTATAAATATGAAGGAATTATTCCTCAATAATAAATAATAATAGTATAGTGGAATCAATGGCGCAGAGTCAAAAAAAGTATTCTGACCGAACACTTTTGACAATCCCTCTACCCTTAGAATAGTTCCTTGATTGAATCTAGGATAGGATTCAAGGATTTACAATCTTTTCAAAAAAACCCACTTCAAAAAACGCCACCCGAATGCTTCGAATCAAACAAGCATTAATAAATAGCGCCCTACCTCTGCTTCGGATGGGAAAGAATTCGGTGAGTTATATCAGCAGAACAGAAGAAAAGATTTCAAGTTTTTTGTTGATCAGGCGACACCCGGATTTGAACTGGGGAAAAGGGATTTGCAGTCCCCCGCCTTACCACTCGGCCATGCCGCCAAAACGATACAAAATTGGTGAAATTTGTCCCGTATAACTGCTTTTTATTTTTATTGTACTTGCATCTTGACTTCTGTTTTTCTTAATACTTTTTTTTTCCTAAAAGAAATCTTTATTTCGATTGGAGTTGATCCGCCCTTGTCTTGTCTAGTATATAGTATCTCAAAATGGCCAACTTCTCTCACTTTCTATTAAAAATCAAATGTGGATTTTCATTCGCAAAAGTAAAAATTTATGACAAATTTGAACCATTAACTTAACTGCTGACTGCGAATTCATGAACGGTTTGAATCTCAAAATTTGATATTTTCTTTTCCTAATGACATAAATAAGAAAATACAAATTGATACATCAATATTGAGTTAAAAATCCCTCTCCATTTCAATTATAACAACAATGATGAGTATCTGTAAACCCCCGAGCAGAAACTGTTACACAGATGTCTATTATCTTATTTAGATATGTTATATCTTGGCTAGAAGGAATTCTCAGAAAATTTTCATATCTCCATTTTATTTTGAATTGAATAGAAAATAAAAAATGTCTATTTTAATAGAGCACAACCCATCTTGTGTTGCCCCCCCAAAAAAAAGAAGGGCAATACAATAAAAGAGAAGGGGGATATTAATATCTGCATACGTGTTTAATAAATACAACTACCCTTATATTAGAAACTTCACGTATGTAATATCATAATAATGGTAGAAATTGAATCATTTTTTTTTTTTATTTTGATATTCTCTACAAATTTCTATAACTTTATAACTTAATAAGTTTAAAGTTTAAGTTTTAAGTGGCAGAATTTTTTCTAGGAATGTTTTATAAATTCCCTTCC